AATTCTACCCTTTTTTGTTTTATAGGGTAGAATTATGTAGTTTTTAAATCTGTTCTGTGATTTCTTAAAATTTTAAATCTGTTCTGGGATAATTTTGTGGATTGTGTGGTTTATTTAGTATTAATTATTGTACTATTTTTGGTTTATTGATCTGTTCTGTGATAATTTTGTGGATTCTGTGATTTCTTAAAATTTTAAATCTGTTCTGTGATAATTTTGTGGATTGTGTGGTTTATTTAGTATTAATTATTGTACTATTTTTGGTTTATTGATCTGTTCTGTGATAATTTTGTGGATTCTGTGATTTCTTAAAATTTTAAATCTGTTCTGTGATAATTTTGTGGATTGTGTGGTTTATTTAGTATTAATTATTGTACTATTTTTGGTTTATTGATCTGTTCTGTGATAATTTTGTGGATTCTGTGATTTCTTAAAATTTTAAATCTGTTCTGTGATAATTTTGTGGATTGTGTGGTTTATTTAGTATTAATTATTGTACTATTTTTGGTTTAGTTTTTATTTTATTGTATAATTTATTAATCTGTAATCAGGATTTTTATTCTTTGTTTACCCCCCTTGTCTATACTGTAATGTATTTATGGGTGGGTAATAGTTAATATTAGTTCCTTTTGTGACTTTTAGTTTTTAGTCAAGTTAAGAGAAAGTTAGCTAGATTGATGGTTTAATGGTGAAATTTTATTTTATGGGGGTAATTTTTTATTTTAGGCTTACAATCTTGACTTTTTTTTATTTATTTGTATGAAGATTATCTATATTAATACTGTCCGGGGGGGTACATGAGACTATCTTAGGGTTGGTAAGATATATGGGGAGGCAACTAATGCAATGGTTATTGGTAATTGAGGGTTATACTATGTGCTTGTTAATGGAAACATGAGACTATTTAACTACAGGAAGGTTACAATACTGGTGAATTAGGTATATCTATATCTATATATACATAGCTGTTAATAAAAAAAATAAATGGTTGATGTTAGTAATTTATTGCGACTTACAGGAGCGATTGATGGTGAGATCTATATGAGATACTGCTATGCAAATGATTTATATATTTACATGTAATACAATAATGGTTTCATTTGGTTAAATATTTAATGGGGGGGTAGGGGGATACTACTCCTGACACGATTTTTAAAATTTCTTGTAAAGTAATATTTGATTCTGGTATTTAAAATTAGTTTTGTCATTGTTATTACATGGAAATTTTGGTGTTTAAATTGCTCTAAATGGGTTGTTTATATGTTCAGTTTTGTTTTTTAGTTTAATTAAGTTGTTTTAGATCTAGGTAATGATAATATAACTGTAAAAGGTTGTGCCAGCATATGCGGTTATACATCTGGTTAGAGTTAATTTTGTTGATTTATATTTATGATTTTTTGTTTGGGCATGTTTTTGATTTATTATGGGTAAAATTTTGATTTTAATTTAATGTCTTGGTTATTTATTATATGAAAGTTGGTTATTAGACTAGGATTAGATACCCTATTATTCCAATTGTAGTTTTTAGTTTTATTATTGTTAGTTTTGTTCTTTAAATTAAAAGAATTTGGCGGTAATTTAATCTTTCCAGAGGAACCTGTCCTTTAATTGATAATCCACGTTGGATTTTACTTTAATTTTTTGGTTTGTATACCTCTGTCATTGAATATCTTATTAGGGTTATGATTTTCTTTAATTATTAATGTATTTTATGTCAAGTCAAGGTGCAGCTTATTAAAGGTTGAGATGGGTTACATTTAATGTTAATTTATTGAATTATTTATTTTAATATTTTTATGAAATTGGATTTGGAAGTAAATTTTATTATTTTATAAAATTGATTGCTTGGCTCTAAATTATGTACATATCGCCCGTCACTCCTGCCTTAAAGTAGGATAAGTCGTAACAAAGTAATTTTATCGGAAGATGGGGTTTGAAGATTCAGGTTAAATCTTAGGGATGATGTTATTTACAATAATGTTTTGATTTGTGCAATTCAGTCTGGCCTGAATTTAATTTTAGTTTTATTATTATTTTTTTTATTATTTATTTTAATTGAAATAACTTATTTGTTTAGTATATTTTATTGAATTTCTTATTTTAATTATAGTTTATATGTACTGTGGAGGGTTAATTGAAATTTCTTGGAAGTATAATTTTTTTTAGTACCTTTTGTATCAGGGTTTATTAAATTTATATTATTTATTATAATTTTCCCGAAGTTAAAAGAGTTAAATTTAAATGTAATTTTATGTTATATAATAATTTATAATTTAAATTTAGGGGTTATATGCTATTCATTTTTAAATATCTGGTTTTCTAATAAATGAATTTAATTCAGGATTGCTTAGTGTTATTTTATTAATTTATTTTATTGTAATTAAGTAATTTAATGTGTTTGGGGATTAGCTCAAATGTATTTTTATAATTTTATTGTATTTTGGATGCTGTAGGCTTAATAATAGCCATCAATGATTTTGTTATAATTCATTCTAGTATTGTGGTTTATTTATTTTATTTGTTTAATTTTTTATTAGAATTATTTATTTAATTTTATATTTTATGTAATAATGGTAAAATTAGTAGTATTGTTATTTTATTTATAGTAATTCGGCAAATTTGCTCTTCGCCTGTTTAACAAAAACATGTCTTATAGAATTTAATTTTAGGTTTGACCTGCTCAATGATTAAAATTAAATAGCCGCAGTATATTAACTGTGCAAAGGTAGCATAATCATTTGTTCTTTAATTGGGGGCTTGTATGAATGGTTGGACGAGAGAGTTACTTTCTTTATTTAATTTTATTAATTTAATTTTTTAGTGAAAAAGCTAAAATTTTGTTGTGGGACGAGAAGACCCTATAGAATTTTATTTATTAGAAATTAATAATTTTAATTTTAATAATTTATTTTTGTCTTTTAAATTTGGTTGGGGTGATTGTGGAATTTAATTAACTTCCATTATTTGTTTTTCATTAATTAATGTTATTTTTGATCCTTTATTATGGATTATAAGATTAAATTACCTTAGGGATAACAGCGTAATTTCTTTGGAGAGTTCTTATTGATGAAGGAGTTTGCGACCTCGATGTTGGATTAAAGTTAATTTAAGGTGTAGAAGCTTTAATGTTAGGTCTGTTCGACCTTTAAATCTTTACATGATCTGAGTTCAAACCGGCGTGAGCCAGGTTGGTTTCTATCTACAATTTTTATTATGATATTTTAGTACGAAAGGACCATTTATCAGTAATATTTATTTATTTAATGATTATTATTACTATTTTGGCAGATAAGTGCAGTAAATTTAGAATTTATTAATGTAATTTTTTATTACATATAGTAATTTTTATTGTTAATTATGTTGTTTTATTATTATTATTGTTGGTTTCTGTTGGTTTTGTGACTTTGTTAGAGCGTAAGGTCTTGGGTTATATTCAAATTCGTAAGGGGCCTAATAAAGTAGGGTTTATTGGTTTATTGCAGCCTTTTTCTGATGGTATTAAGTTGTTTTTTAAGGAGCAGACTTATCCTGTGGTTTCTAATTTTTTTATTTATTATATTTCTCCTGTTTTTATATTGTTTTTGTCTTTTACTTTATGGGTTTTATTTCCTTATTCGGTCAATGTTTTTAGCTTTAACTATTCTTTATTGTTTTTTCTTTGTTGTACTGGTTTAGGGGTTTATGGTGTAATGCTTTCTGGTTGGTCTTCTAATTCTAATTATTCTTTGTTAGGTTCATTGCGTGCTGTTGCTCAGACTATTTCTTATGAAGTTAGAATGGCTATGATTATATTATGTTTTTTTATTTTTATTTATAGATTTAATTTTTTTAACTTTTATATTTATCAGAATTATTGTTGATTTATGTTTTTGTCTTTTCCTTTGTTTTTTAGATGGCTTTCTTCTTGTTTGGCAGAAACGAATCGTTCTCCTTTTGATTTTGCTGAGGGAGAAAGAGAATTGGTTAGAGGTTTTAATGTTGAATATAGTGGTGCTGGTTTTAGATTTATTTTTTTGTCAGAGTATATAAATATTATTTTTATAAGTCTTGTTACTGTGATTATTTTTATGGGCTGTGATTATGTTTCATTTATTTTTTTTATTAAAGTTTCTTTTATTATTTTTTGATTTATTTGGGTTCGGGGGACTTTGCCTCGCTTTCGTTATGATAAGTTGATGTATTTGACTTGAAAGGTTTTTTTACCTGTTTCGTTGAATTATTTTATTTTTTTTGCAATGTTTTTATGTATTACTGTAGGAATATAATTCATTAAGTTAGGTGAATGAAGTTAATAATGGAATTTAACCATTCTTTTATACTTTCAAAGTATACACTTTTCTAAAGTTTAATTAACTAGTTGATTTTGTCTCAAATTTTAAGTATGATAGGGTTAATGATAAAATATAGGAAGTAAATTACTGTTAAGATTTGTCCAGTTAAGATAAATGGTTCTTCTGCTGGTCGGGCTCCAATTCAAGTTAGTAGAATTATTGTGGTTACTAATGTTCAGAATAGGATTTTATTGATGGGATAAAATATTATTCCTTGAAATTTTCTTTTGTTAGTTATTGGTAAAATGATGATGATTGCAATTGATAGGACTATAGCAATTACTCCTCCTAGTTTATTAGGAATTGATCGTAGAATTGCATATGCAAATAGGAAATACCATTCTGGTTGAATGTGAATGGGGGTGACTAGCGGATTGGCGGGAATGAAATTTTCAGGATCTCCTAGAATCCGTGGTTCGAGTAAAATTAAAATGGAAAATATAAATAATGTAATATTGATTCCTATAATATCCTTAATTGAGAAGTATGGGTGGAATGGGATTTTATCATAGTTTGAATTTAGTCCTATAGGGTTATTTCTTCCTGTTTGGTGTAAGAATAGTAAATGGATTATAACTATTCTAGCGATAATAAATGGTAGTAGGAAATGAAGGGCAAAGAATCGTGTTAGTGTAGCATTATCTACTGAAAAACCCCCTCATAATCATTTTACTAATTCATTTCCTATATAAGGAATTGCTGATAAGAGGTTTGTGATTACTGTTGCTCCTCATAAAGATATCTGTCCTCATGGTAATACATACCCTAAAAATGCTGTTGCTATAATTAAGAATAGTAAAATTACTCCCACATTTCACGTTATGAATAATTTATATGATCCATAATATATTCCCCGTCCAATGTGTAGATATAAGCAAATAAAGAATAATGAAGCCCCATTTGCATGTGTATTTCGAATTAATCATCCGTTGTTTACGTCTCGGCAAATATGGATTACTCTATTGAATGCTAATTCAATATTGGCAGTGTAATGTATTGCTAGAAATACCCCTGTAATAATTTGAATTATAAGACATATTCCTAGTAGTGATCCAAAATTTCATCATAGGGAGATTCTTGAGGGAGAGGGCAAATCAATAAGTGATCTATTAATGATTTTAATTATTGGGTGTCTTTTTCGTAGGGGTTTATTCATTATTTTTTGATTCGTAGTGGTCCTTCTTGGATGTTAACGATTTTTGATACTGTTATTATGGAAAAGAACAAATATATTACTATAATAATAGTATTAATTATAGTACTGTGGTTAAATAGTCTATTTCAATTAATGTTTATTGTGTTATTTTGGTTAATATTATTAAATTCTATGTTTGAATATATTGGTATAATAATTATTATTATTGTTATTATTATGATAGTTGATGTTAATTTAATTGAAGGGTAAAATTTTTCGTTTGAGGCAACTCTTGCTATATAAATAAATAATACTAGTATCCCTCTTAATATAATAATTAATACAATATATGAAAATCAAAAGGAAGATGTTATTATTCCTGTAATTATAGCAATAGTTAGTGTTTGTATAATTACAATAATTGCTGCAGTTAATGGATGATTTCTAGATATAAATAATAATGACAGAATTAATAATAGTATTATTAATATATTGATTTCAGTAAATAGTTTATTTAAAATATTAATTTTGGAGATTGAAGATGAATAATATTCTTTACTGAAGTTTTAAAGGTTTTCCTATTTATGATTTACAAAATCATTGTTTTTAATTAAACTATTAAAACTAATTATTATTGTTACATTTATATTTATTAGAGGTTTATTTGTATTTTGTTCAATTTATAAACATTTATTGATGGTTCTTTTTAGAATTGAGTATTTAGTAGTTTCTTTATATTTATTATTTTTTTTATTTCTATCCCAATTTGGTTTTGAATTGTATTTTATTTTAATTTTTTTAGTTTTATCTGTTTGTGAAGGTGCTTTAGGTTTGGGAATTTTGGTTAATATAATTCGGAGACATGGTAATGATTTACTGTCTAGAATTTCAATTTTGTCATGATAAGATTATTGATTATATTATTTTTTTTAATTTTTTTAATTTTTAATTGATGAATTTTTATGTTTTCAGTTTCTTTTATGATTATTATTCTTTTAATTCATCCTGTTAGTTTTTATTTTAGTTCTTTAAGTTATTCTTATGGATTTGATATGGTTTCTTATTGAATAATTATATTAACTTTATGAATTGTATTTTTAATAATTTTGGCTAGTTATAAGGTTAAGTTGATGATTAATAATTATATATTTTTGATTATTGTGTTTTTGTTGACTTTGTTTTTGGTTTTGTCATTTTCTTGTTCTAATTTATTTATATTTTATATTTGATTTGAATCTAGAATAATTCCTACTTTAATTTTAATTTTTGGTTGAGGTTATCAGCCAGAACGTTTATTGGCTGGTATATATTTAATTTTTTACACTTTATTTGCTTCTTTGCCTATGTTAATTAGTATTTTTTATATTAAAAGGGTTAATTATAGCTTGTTTTTTAATATAATTAGTTTAGATTTCAATTTTTATATTTATATTTCTTTGATTTTAGCATTTTTAGTTAAAATGCCTATATTTTTTACTCATTATTGACTTCCTAGGGCCCATGTTGAAGCCCCTGTTTCTGGTTCTATAATTTTAGCGGGTGTTTTATTAAAATTAGGGGGCTATGGTTTATATCGGGTTTTTAGATTTATATATATATATAATTATTATAATTATATTTGAGTAGTAGTTAGTTTATTTGGTTCTGTTGTTGTGGGAATTTTATGTTTATGTCAGGTTGATATTAAATCTATAATTGCTTACTCTTCAGTATCTCATATAGGTTTAGTAATTGGCGGTTTAATAACTTGTAATTCTATGGGTTTATGGGGCTCTATGGTACTAATATTAGGGCATGGTTTATGTTCTTCTGGTTTGTTTGCACTAGCTAATTTGATTTATGAGCGGACTCATAGTCGTATAATTTTTATTAATAAGGGGTTTATATTATTCATGCCTTCTATATCTTTATTTTGGTTTATTCTTAGAATTAATAATATGGCTAGCCCACCTTCTTTAAATTTATTAGGGGAAATTATACTTATTAATAGAATAATAAGTTGAAGAAGTATTACATTTATTTTTCTGGCTCTTTCTTCTTTTTTAGGTTGTTGTTATAGAATTTATATGTATTCTATTACTCAGCACGGATATATATATACTGGTTTAAAATACTCAAATTACGGGGATGTTCGGGAATATTCTTTAGTAATTTTTCATATTTTGCCATTAAATATTCTTTTTTTAAAATCCGATATTTTTACCCTTTGAATTTAATTCCTCCTTTTTTTTTTATTACAAAAGGAGGAATATGTTACTTATTAATTCTTACTTAAATTTAGATAGTTTAAACTTAGAATTATAATTTGTGGTATTATAGGTGTAGTAATTTGCTCTAAATTATTAAAGTATAATTTTTATTTTTTTATGTTGTTATTTTTTGGTTTGTTTGTGTATTTTTTAGGTTTTTATTTTCTTTATTTTGATTATTTATTTTTAGTTGACTGGGAGATTATTTCCTTTAATTCTTCTTCAGTTGTTATGACTTTGTTGTTTGATTGAATATCTTTATTGTTTATGGGAAGAGTTTTATTAATTTCTTGTATAGTTATTTTATATAGAGGTTCATATATGTTGGGTGATGATTATAAGTTACGGTTTCTTCTTCTTGTAATTTTATTTGTTGTTTCTATATGTTTTATAATTGTTAGACCTAATTTAATTTCTATTTTGTTGGGTTGGGATGGTTTAGGTTTAGTTTCTTATTGTTTAGTAGTTTATTTTCATAATGTTAAGTCTTATGGTGCTGGTATAATTACTATTTTAGTTAATCGTGTTGGTGATGTAGCTATTCTTCTTGGTATTAGTATTTTGTTTAATAGTGGGGGTTGGTATTTTATATATTATAATTATTATATTTATGACTGGTCTTATTTATTAGTATTAATTATTGTGCTTGCTGCTTTTACTAAGAGTGCTCAAATTCCATTTTCTTCTTGACTTCCAGCAGCTATGGCTGCTCCTACTCCTGTTTCTGCTTTAGTTCATTCTTCTACTCTTGTTACTGCTGGGGTTTATTTGTTGATTCGTTTTAGAGTATTATTGTCTCATTTTAATGTTTCATTTTTTTTGGTTTTGTCTGTTATGACAATGTTTATATCTGGTTTATGTGCGGTTTATGAATTTGATATGAAGAAGATTATTGCTTTATCTACTTTAAGACAGTTGGGTTTAATAATGACTGTTTTATTTATGGGTTATTCTGTTGTTTCATTTTTTCATCTTTTAACTCATGCCTTTTTTAGGGCCTTGCTTTTTTTGTGTGCGGGGTTGTTTATTCATTGTATGAATGATACCCAAGATATTCGTTTTATAGGTGGGTTGGTTAATATAATTCCTTATACGAGAACTTGTTTTGGAGTTTCTAATTTATCTTTATGTGGTTTACCTTTTCTTTCGGGTTTTTATAGAAAGGATTTGTCTATTGAGTTGATAAGAGTTGATTATTTTAATTTATTCATTTATTTTATTTTTTATATTTCTTTAGGTTTAACAGCTTTTTATAGTATTCGTTTAGTTTATTATTGTATGGTTGGTTTTGTTAATTTGTCTTCTTGTAATTCTTTTTTGGAGGATAATTGTATAATGTATTCTATATTGTTTCTTGTTTTTATGGCTGTAATTAGGGGTAGTATATTATCTTGGTTAATTTTTCCTTTTCCTTCATTGATTGTTATTCCTTTAGAGGCTAGGGTTTTTTCTTTGTTTTGTATTATTCTTGGTTTATTTTGTGGTTATGAATTTTGTTTAATGAATTATTATTTTTCTTATTGTAATAGTTTTATTTTGGATTTTTTTGGTTCTATATGGTTTATGCCTTATTTTAGGACATATTTTTTTTATTCTAGGGGTTATTTTCTTTCTCTTAATTATGTTAAGTTTTTGGATTGGGGGTGGGGTGAATATTTAATATCTATTTTAATATCTTTATATTTTTTAATGCTTGGCAGGTTAAATTTGTATTTTCAGTATAATAATATTAAGATTTTTTATTCTTTATTTGTTATTTTTGCTTTGTTGTTGTTGATTTAATTTAAATAGCTTAAATTTAAAGTATAATATTGAAGATATTATGATGGATTGATTTATCCTTTAAATAGAACTTATAAGAATTGTAATCTATTTTATCATTGAAAATGATATGTTTTGGTTTTAAACTATATAAGTAAGGGAAAAACGGATTTTAACCGCTTTAAAAGATAGTTAGCAGCTTCTTTTAGTGTACAACTTTCCCTTTTAATTGGATATATTTATATCAGTATTTTCATTAACAATGAAAGGCCTCTATTTTGGCTTCAATTAATAAGTAAGGAGTTTAACTCTAATTTTAGGTCGAAACTAAATGTAATTTTTACTTCATTACTTATTAATGAGGTAGACTTATATAAGTAATCTTTAATTGCAATTTAAATGTTATTGTTTAACTACAACCCCTTATTTATATCATTCTAGTATGTTGGTTTTTCATTCATAGTATAATCCAATAATTAGTGTTGTTATGAATAGTGTTACTGTAATTCTTCAGTTTATTGTTATTCTAGTTTTTATGGTTGTTGTTATTGGTAGGATAATAGCGATTTCGATGTCAAAGATTAGGAATAGTACGGCAATAAGGAAAAATTGAATTGAAAATGGGATTCGGGCTGTGGATTTTGGGTCGAATCCACATTCGAATGGTGATATTTTTTCTCGGTCTATTGTTGTGGATTTTGAGATGGTGGTGCATATAATTATTAATAGGGTTGAAATAATCATGGCTGTTGTTATGGATAATATAATTTTAATTATTACTTTTTCTTGTATTATCAAGATCTTTTGATTGGAAATCAAATATAATTTTTATAATAAAAAAGTAGCTACCTCATCAATAGATTGAAATATAGAGGAAGATTCAAATAATATCTACAAAATGTCAGTATCATGCTGCTGCTTCAAAACCAAAATGATGATTTTGTGAAAAGTGGAATATTAAATGTCGTATTAAACATACTGTTAGGAATATTGTTCCGATTATTACATGTAATCCGTGGAATCCTGTTGTTATAAAGAATGTTGATCCATATACGGAGTCTTTAATGCAAAATCTTGCTTCTATATATTCATATGCTTGTAGGATGGTGAATATTACTCCTAATGTAATAGTTATGATTAATGCATTTTTGGTTTGTGTATGATTATTATTTATGATTGCATGATGTGCCCAGGTTACTGATATGCCTGATGTTAATAAAATTATTGTGTTGAGTAAGGGGATTTTTATGGGGTCAAATGTTTTAATTCCTTTAGGGGGTCATGTTATTCCAATTTCTACTGTTGGTGCTAGTCTTCTATGGAAGAATCTTCAGAAGAATGAAATGAAGAAGAATACTTCTGAAATAATAAATAAAATTATTCCTATTTTTAATCCTCTTACTACTTTTGATGTATGTTTCCCTTGAAATGTTCTTTCTCGTACAATATCTCGTCATCATTGATATATTGTTATGAGATTAATTATTATTCCTAAATAAAATAGGTATATTTCATTTTTGTGGAATCATAGAACTATGCCGGATGTTATAGTTATTGCTCCAATTGATCCAGTTAGTGGTCATGGTCTGTGGTCTACTAGGTGATATGGATGATTATTAATTATTTTCATTATATAATTTCTCTAGAGTAAAGAGTTCTTAATACAGAAAATACATATGCTTGAATTAGTGCTACTGCTGATTCAAATAACATTAATATTATTTGAATTATAATAATTAATGGTATTATATTATTATTTATTCTGTTTCCTAGTAATGATATTAATAAATGTCCTGCAATTATGTTAGCAGTTAATCGGACTGATAGGGATCCGGGTCGGATAATATTACTAATCGTTTCAATTATTACTATAAATGGTATTAGTAGTTTAGGAGTTCCTGTAGGAATTATGTGGGCAAATATATGGTTGGTTTTATTAATTCACCCAAATAATATAAGTGAAATTCATATTGGTAATGCTATAGTTATGGAAAATACTAAGTGTCTAGAGCTAGTGAAAATGTATGGTAGAAGTCCTATAATGTTATTAATAAGAATTATTATGAATATTGAGATTATTATTAATGTTATTCCATTTGAGTTTTGTCCTATTAAATTTTTAAATTCGTTGTGGAGTTTAATTATAATATTTTTGGTTATGATATCAATTCGGTTTGGTATATTTCAGAATGAGAGGGGGATTAGTATTATACATGTTATTGATCTTGTTCAGTTTATTGTTATTTTTATTGATGTTGCTGGATCAAATGTTGAAAATAGGTTGGTTATCATTTTCAGTTTATATGTATTGTTATGTTTTTTGATATTTTATTTTGTCTTGTTTTTTTTTCTTTTGTTCAGTAAATTATTATATTTGTAATTAGATATAATATAATGAATATGATAAATAGTGTTTCTCATGATATTGGTGATATTTGTGGTATAGAAAAATATTAGTTTTTAATGTTTTTAACTTGACAAGTTAATGTTTTATTTAAACTAATTTTTCCATTAAGAGTATTTGTTAAATTACTATATTTTGGTTTAAGAGACCAATGCTAACTTTTCAGCCACTTAATGAATTTTTATTTATTCAGTTAATGAAGTTATTTAAGGGAACTCTTTCAATTACGATTGGTATAAATCTGTGGTTTGTTCCACAAATTTCGGAGCATTGTCCGTATGAAATTCCTGGACGATTGATTTTTATTGTTCCTTGATTTAATCGTCCGGGTGTTGCATCAATTTTAATACCTAATGTAGGCATAGCTCATGAGTGTAATACATCTGCTGCAGTTACTAGGATTCGGATTTGTGTATTTATTGGTAATACTACTCGGTTGTCTACATCTAATAATCGGAATTCATTATTTTCTAGTTCATTGGTTGGTTTTATATAAGAGTCGAATTCAATGTTTTTGAAGTCAGAATATTCATATCTTCAGTATCATTGGTGTCCAATTGCTTTAATTGTTAATATTGGTTTATTAATTTCATCTATTAAATATAAAATATGTAGAGATGGTAGAGCAATAAAAATTAAAGTGATTGCGGGTAGTATAGTTCATACAAATTCAATTGTTTGGCCTTCTAATAGGAATCGATTAATTAATTTATTGTTTATTAATGTTACTATTATGTATGAAATTATAATAGTAATTATAATTAGAATTATGATAGTGTGGTCATGGAATATTGATAGTTGTTCTATTACTGGCGATATAGCATCTTGTAAATTTATGTTTGCTCATGTTGCAATTTCTAATAAAAGATGTAATCTTTATATATGAAGCTTAAATTCATTGCACTATTCTGCCATATTAGAATGAGTTTAATATAGGAAGTTCACAGTATGAGTGCTCTGCAGGTGGTGTTTTTTGAAGTCATTCAATTCTGGATGTTATATTTCTTCTGAATAGTATTATTCGTTTAGAAATTATTCTTTCTCATAAAATTATAATGAATATGAAAATTCTTAATATGGATAGTGTTGATCCGATTGTTGAGATGATATTTCATGTTGTATAACAATCTGGATAATCTGAATATCGTCGTGGTATCCCTCTTAATCCTAGGAAATGTTGTGGGAAGAATGTTATGTTTACTCCAATAAATATTAGTCCAAATTGGATTTTAAGTCATTTATTTTTTATAGTTATTCCTGTGAATAAAGGGTATCATTGAATAAATCTTCCTATAATTGCGAATACTGCTCCTATAGATAATACATAATGAAAATGCGCTACTACATAGTAAGTGTCATGAAGAACAATGTCAATTGATGAATTTGCTAGGATTACTCCTGTTAACCCTCCAATTGTGAATAGAAATACAAATCCTAAGGCTCATAATATTCTTGGTGTATATTTTACATGTACACCGTGTAAGGTAGCTAGTCATCTGAAAATTTTAATACCTGTTGGTACGGCAATAATTATTGTTGCTGATGTGAAGTATGCTCGAGTGTCTACGTCTATTCCTACCGTAAATATATGATGTGCTCATACAATAAATCCCAATAAACCAATTGCTATTATTGCGTAAATTATTCCTAGAACACCGAATGTTTCATTTTTTCCTCTTTCTTGTCTAATGATGTGTGAAATTAATCCAAATCCTGGTAAAATTAAAATATAAACTTCTGGGTGTCCAAAAAATCAAAATAAATGTTGATATAGGATAGGGTCCCCCCCTCCGGTTGGATTGAAGAATGAGGTATTAAAATTTCGATCTGTTAATAGTATTGTAATTGCACCAGCTAATACCGGTAATGATAATAATAATAGTAATGCTGTGATTCCTACTGATCATACAAATAACGGGATTCGTTCAGGGATTATTCCTGTGGGCCGTATATTAATGATTGTTGAAATAAAATTGATTGCTCCTAAAATTGAGGAAACGCCTGCGAGGTGTAAGGAAAAGATTGCTAAATCTACTGAGGGCCCTCTATGAAATAGTCTATTTGATAGTGGGGGGTATACAGTTCATCCTGTTCCTGCTCCTATTTCAATAAATCTTCTAGCTATAAGCAGGGTTAATGAGGGTGGTAATAATCAAAATCTTATATTGTTTATTCGCGGGAATGCTATATCTGGTGCACCGATTATTAGTGGCACTAATCAATTACCAAATCCTCCAATTATAATTGGTATAACTATAAAGAAAATTATGATAAAGGCATGTGCTGTTACTACTACATTATAGATTTGATCATTCCCGATGAATGCCCCCGGTTGTCCTAATTCAATTCGGATAATTCATCTTATTGAGGATCCTACTATGCCTCTTCATATTCCAAATATAAAATATAATGTTCCAATATCTTTGTGATTTGTTGAGAATAATCATTTATTCAAATTTAAGATAGGGTGGCTGAAGTTTTTAGGCTATAAATTGTAAATTTATATATGGTTAATTACCTCTTATCAAGGCTTTATAGTCAATGTTAATGATATTAAATTGCAAATTTAAAGTAGTATTTATACTGAGGCTTAAAGCTTAATTTAAAGCTTATAATAATTATAAATTTAACTTTGAAGGCTAATAGTTTAAACTTAACTTAAAGCTTTAAAAAAAGCTTATGATTGAATAAATAGGTATTGATATATTAATTGTTAATATTAATGAAACCATTATTGTATTAGGGGATTTGTATTTTATTCATTTATTTATGGATGAATATATTAATATTAGCGATCTAATTATTCGTATGTAATAGAATAGGGTTAATAGGGATATTATAATTATAATAGTTATTAAAATTATTATTTCAGTATTAATTATTGATTGAATAGCTATTCATTTAGGTAAGAATCCTAAAAATGGGGGCATTCCTCCAATTCTTAATATTAAAATGGAATAGGTGAGTTTTTCAGTTATTGATTCATTTATTGTTGATACTTGATTAATAAAGTACGTGTTATGTATATTTATTATGTAGCATAATATGGCAACAGTAATTGAATAAATTAATAAATATATAAATCACTTGGTTTGTGTAATTATTATAGCAGTAATTCATCCTATGTGGTTAATTGATGAGTAGGCTATGATTTTTCGTATTGATGTTTGATTTAAACCTCCAATAGCTCCCACAATTGTTGATAAAATGATTAGAATATACATAGATCAGTTATTTATTAAATTTCTTAATGTGTATAGTGGTGCTACTTTTTGTCATGTTATTAAAACCATTATTTCATTTCAATTAATATTTCTTATTATTTCGGGTATTCATCTGTGAAATGGCGCCATTCCTAATTTAATTGCTATACCAATAACCATTGCAGTTTTAATGAATTCATTTATTATAATGGGGGTTATAATAAATGAATTTATTAAAATAGCGAATAGAAAAATAATACTCCCAATTCTTTGTGCAAGGAAGTATATTATTATAGCCCGAGATCTTTTTAGGTTTTTATTTTTGTTAATGAAAGGAATAAAGGATATTAGATTTATTTCTATTCCAATTCATATCCCAATTCAGTTTGTGGATCTGATAGTTATTAAAGTGGTTAATATAATTATGATTATAAATATAATTTTTCTGTAATTTATTAAAAAGAAGAAGATTTTACTTCTATAATTAGGGTATGAACCTAGTAGCTTAATTAGCTTATCTTTTTATATATTAGTGTAAGATGCACAAAGAATTTTGATTTCTTTAGTTTTAGTTTAATTCTAGAATATATAATAAGGGTAATTTATTTTTACTTTATCTATTCTATCAAAATAGCCCTTTAATCAGGCACCTTATT